CTCGAGAAAAGGTAGTATTCGCGCAGACGCTCTCGAGAAAACGTAGAGCGCAGACGCGCGCTCTCCTTCGGACCCTCCGCTTGCTCTTTGGCGCGCTTCGGGTCCTTTCGGACCTCCGCTTGCTGCTCCGGCTTTCTATTAGAGCCTACGCTTGCCATATAGCAAGCCTACGCTTCCAGCGCCTCCGCTTGCTGCTCCGGCTTTCTCGCCTACGCTTGCTGGCTCTCACGCCTACGCGCGCGTCTCGTTTTGTTGCTAGCAAGCGTAGGCTTCTCAAACCACAAGTGCGCTTTCTCCGTTTTCTCGCTTGTCTTTCCGTTTTCTCGCTAGCGCGCTTTCCGTTTTCTCGCTACGCGCGCGTTAGCGCTTGTAGTTTTCGAGCTTACCAACAACTTAGAGAAAGGGGAAAGGGGCAACCTATCAACCTAATAGAAAGGGGGTGAGATAGGCGACAGGTAGCTTGCTTCCAAGCCGGCCCGGCCGCAAGGAATCAAGAGATCTTTGCCGGTGCTGACTTGGATCTCGGGTGACGGAATAAGGCGGCCAGAAGCGACGAGCAGTCGCGGTCGAAGCTTGGCTCTAGCCGATAGGCTAGCAGTAAGCTTGGCTACAGCGAAGCGCTTACCAAGCGCGAAGGAAAGGGCCTTCGCCACTTGAGCCGTATGCGGGGGAACTCGCACGTGCGGTTCTTAGGGGGGGAGAGCTAGTAGGAGCCATCCTATCCCAATAGCGTATATTTGGAGCTCAATATGAAATCCAATTTTCTTGCAAGACTCGTTCGGATAAGGGAAAACTCCAGAGATTGCTTCGAAGTAAGATCATTGCCTTGACCCTTTCCTGAACCAGAACCGGGGGGGGGGTGAGAGGAAAGGGGGCTCAAAATGTCCCATCAATAAAGTGAGGGCTTTCCGTACCTTCCCCATCCCCCCTTTTTCAATAAAGAAGCCCCGCTCCCTAAGGGGCCCCTCTCTGATAAGGAAGGAAACGAAATAATCTCAATTTGACGACAAATCCGGTCCGATGGCTGTTCTCCACTAACCACAAGGATATAGGGACTCTATATTTCATCTTCGGTGCCATTGCTGGAGTGATGGGCACATGCTTCTCAGTACTGATTCGTATGGAATTAGCACGACCCGGCGATCAAATTCTTGGGGGGAATCATCAACTTTATAATGTTTTAATAACGGCTCACGCTTTTTTAATGATCTTTTTTATGGTTATGCCGGCGATGATAGGTGGATCTGGTAATTGGTCTGTTCCGATTCTGATAGGTGCACCTGACATGGCATTTCCACGATTAAATAATATTTCATTCTGGTTGTTGCCACCAAGTCTCTTGCTCCTATTAAGCCCAGCCTTAGTAGAAGTGGGTACCGGAACCGGGTGGACAGTCTATCCGCCCTTAAGTGGTATTACCAGCCATTCTGGAGGAGCAGTTGATTCAGCAATTTCTAGTCTTCATCTATCTGGTGTTTCCTCCATTTTAGGTTCTATCAATTTTATAACAACTATCTCCAACATGCGTGGACCTGGAATGACTATGCATAGATTACCCCTATTTGTGTGGTCCGTTCCAGTGACAGCATTCCCACTTTTATTATCACTTCCGGTACTGGCAGGGGCAATTACCATGTTATTAACCGATCGAAACTTTAATACAACCTTTTCTGATCCCGCAGGAGGGGGAGACCCCATATTATACCAGCATCTCTTTCGGTTCTTCGGTCATCCAGAGGTGTATATTCCCATTCTGCCTGGATCCGGTATCATAAGTCATATCGTTTCGACTTTTTCGGGAAAACCGGTCTTCGGGTATCTAGGCATGGTTTATGCCATGATCAGTATAGGTGTTCTTGGATTTCTTGTTTGGGCTCATCATATGTTTACTGTGGGCTTAGACGTTGATACCCGTGCCTACTTCACTGCAGCTACCATGATCATAGCTGTCCCCACTGGAATCAAAATCTTTAGTTGGATCGCTACCATGTGGGGGGGTTCGATACAATACAAAACACCCATGTTATTTGCTGTAGGGTCCATCTTTTTGTTCACCATAGGAGGACTCACTGGAATAGTCCCGGCAAATTCAGGGCTAGACATTGCTCTACATGATACTTATTATGTGGTTGCACATTTCCATTATGTACTTTCCATGGGAGCCGTTTTTGCTTTATTTGCAGGATTTCACTATTGGGTGGGTAAAATCTTTGGCCGGACATACCCTGAAACTTTAGGTCAAATCCATTTTTGGATCACTTTTTTCGGGGTTAATCCGACCCTCTTTCCCATGCATTTCTTAGGGCTTTCGGGTATGCCACGTCGCATTCCAGATTATCCAGATGCTTACGCTGGATGGAATGCCCTTAGCAGTTTTGGCTCTTATATATCCGTAGTTGGGATTCGTTCTTTCTTCGTGGTCGTAACAATCACTTCAAGCAGTGGCAATAACAAAAGATGTGCTCCAAGTCCTTGGGCTGTTGAACAGAATTCATCCACACTGGAATGGATGGTACAAAGTCCTCCAGCTTTTCATACTTTTGGAGAACTTCCAGCTATCAAGGAAACGAAAAGCTATGTGAAGTAAAAGAAGAAAGGGTCGCCGACTGCTACTAAGAACCTAACAGAACTTCAAAAAAGAGAGGAACCGAAAAGTAGATATCCTCGATTTGCAGCTGAAAGCCTTGAGAGGAGCAAGCTCGAAAACGTAGAGCGAACGAGAAAGCAAGCTCCGGCTCGAATAGAATAGAAAGCCGGAGCAGCAAAAAAGCTACGGGGAGCAACTCGTATAGAGTCCGCATTGCTTGCTGCGTAGGCTTGAGAGCCAGCAAGCGGAGGCTCGAAAGCCGGAGCGCGCTAGTGCGCGCGTAGTTTTCTCGCTTCGGGTCCTTTCGGACCTCTGCTTGCTCTCTTGCTCGCTCCGGTCTAGCCTCCGCTTGCTGCTCCGGCTTTCGAGCTCAAGCCTACGCTTGCCAGAGAGCAAGCCTACGGTCCTTCCGGACCGGAGCTTGCTGGGGAGGAAGGACTTAGACCCTACGCGCGCGTCGTCTTGTTTTGTTGCTAGCGCGCTCCGGCTTTCTATCGAAAGCCGTAGCTTGCTTTCTCGCTAGCTAGCTTTCCGTTTTCGAGCTTGGAGGAAGAATCAAAAAAGAGAAAGGTATTGCAACTACTAGTTGCTCGTTCAACAATTCACTCGACCACTTCAACGTCTTGCTACACTACACGACAGGAGTCTAGGGTGAAGTTGAAGCAGACACGGTCAGTCAAGTGAAGTCGACTTCACAAGTGATTCAACATACCATATGGAAATAATAAAGAAGAGAAGGAGCAAGCGGAGGGGAGACCGTAGGCTTGCTATATGGCAAGCGTAGGCTACGGCGAGAAAGAGCAAGCGGAGGCTCGAAAGCCGGAGCGAGCAAGCGAGAAAACGGAGCGCGCACTAGCGCGCTCTCCTTCGGACCCTCCGCTTGCTCTTTGGCGCGCTTCGGGTCCTTTCGGACCTCCGCTTGCTGGGGAGCAAGCGAGAAAAGGTAGTATGAGCGCAGACGCTCTCGAGAAAAGGGAGAGCGCAGACGCGCGCTCTCCTTCGGACCCTACGCTTGCTCTTTTGGCGCGCTTCGCTTCCAGCGCCTACGCTTGCTGCTCTCCTTCGGACCCTACGCTTGCTCTTTGGCGCGCTTCGGGTCCTTTCGGACCTCCGCTTGCTGGGGAGACCCTACACGCGCTAGCAAAGGTAGAAAACAACAAGACGCGCGCTCCGGCTTTCTATCGAAAGCCGTAGCTTGCTTGCTCGCTCTGGCTTTCTCGCCTCCGCTTGCTCTCTTGCTCGCTCCGGGTCCTTCCGGACCTCCGCTTGCTGGCGCTGGAAGCCCTACGCGAGCAAGCAAGCGTAGGCTCGAATAGAATAGAAAGCCGGAGCAGCAAGCAATGCGGACTCTATACGCGCGCACTAGCGCGCTCCGGCTTTCGAGCCCTAGCTTGCTCTTTGGCGCGCTTCGGGTCCCCTTTCGGACCTCCGCTTGCTGGGGAGGAAGGACCCTACGCGAGCAAGAGAGCAAGCGGAGGCTCTAATAGAATAGAAAGCCGTAGCAGCAAGCGAACTCTTCGAGCCTACGCGCGCTAGCAAGAAAAGAATCCGCGCGCGTAGGCTTTCTATCTCAAGCCTACGCTTGCCCTCTTGCTCGCTCCGGGTCCTTTCTCCCCGGAGCTCGCTGGCTCGAAAGCCGGAGCAGCAAGCAATGCGGACTCTATACGCGCGCACTAGCGCGCTCCGGCTTTCGAGCCTCCGCTTGCTCTCTTGCTCGCGTAGGGTCGTTCCTCCCCTCCGCTTGCTCTCTTGCTCGCTCCGGGTCGTTCCTCCCCTCCGCTTGCTCTCTTGCTCGCTCCGGGTCGTTCCTCCCCAGCAAGCGTAGGCGCTGGAAGCGAAGCGCGCCAAAGAGCAAGCTCCGGTCCGAAAGGACCCGAAGCGCGCCAAAGAGCAAGCGGAGGCTCGAAAGAGCGCGCTAGTGCGCGCTCCGTTTTCTCGCTGGCTCTCAAGCCTCCGCGCGCTAGTGCGCGCTCCGTTTTCTCGTTCGCGTCTGCGCTCTCCCTTTTCTCGAGAGCGTCTGCGCGAATACTACCTTTTCTCGTTCGCTAGCTAGCGAGAAAACTACGCGCGCACTAGCGCGCTCCGGCTTTCGAGCCTCCGCTTGCTTTCTCGCTAGCGCGCTTGTAGTTTTCTCGCTACGGTGAGCTTATGAAATTTCGTTTTTGATCGAGAGTGCGGTCCGGCGGAAAAACATAAGTCGTCCGTATCAAGTGATACGTGAATTGCTCAGTAGTGCTTCGCCACTACCGTAGCTGGCGGAAATAGCTTAATGGTAGAGCATAGCCTTGCCAAGGCTGAGGTTGAGGGTTCAAGTCCCTCCTTCCGCTCCTGGCTTCGCCGTTTAGTGTTAACGAGTTCTTTCAGCACCTTTAGAGAGAGGCTTTTTTTTCCTTGGATCGCTGTTCGTAGACCAGCCTCGTTGTCACCAATGCGGAGGCGGCCTTCATCAATCAAATCCTGGATGTCATTGCGGAGACGAACAGAACGCTCAGTGGGGTGTCCCCATACTCGATGATATTCGCAGAAGCTTGTTTAGTCCTCGCGAAACTGTCCCGGGTCCATCTGGCTTATGTGCCGAGGTTCGATCAACCGAACGCCTTGTAGCATGGTAAATACTTCAGCGGGCGGGCGATGCAGGTCCGTGAACTGCCCCGGGGGCCCCCCAGCAACCATTGCTTGAGACGGTGGGGCCACAGTAATCGGGACAGCGGGGTTTGGAGCCGCATCCAAGGGCGGCGCGTCAGGCAAAGGTAGTCCTCCAAGGATGGCTTGCTGGAGGTGTCGGAATCCATTCTCCAGCTCGTTTATGTGGACAGTGTTGAAGATGGCTAGCTCCCTAAGCTTGGAAATCTCCCTCCCCTCCCTAAAACGTCTATTATTGCGGCGACGGCGGGCGCGGCACCGGTAACAAAAGCTCTTGGTCTCCTACGAAGACACAGAAGAAAGATTAGTATCCCATGCTAATTAAGTGGCACGGGAATCCCCTCTCTAACCACAGACTGGGACGAAGAGGTCTAGACATACTAGACCAGAAAGAGTAAGTACACGACCAAGACCAACGACGTCGAAAGGCCTAGACATGCCAGGCCGGAAAGGACAGGTGTACGACCTAGACACGCTAGGTCGGGAAAGAGAAGGTACTCGACCGTCACTCTTAAAGATGGAATGACGACACATGGTCCGTCACTCGGAAGGGGAAGGTTCACGATCGTCACTCGTAATATCGAGGGTTGGATTAGGCTTTTCATGCCCCCGGGCATCTATCTTTAAGCTTTGCGGCATTGGTTGACTTTCTTTTCTAAGGGTTGGGAGCGAAGGTCTTCCAGGTTATGCGTAAAACGAGGGTCCTTACTTTTCTTTCTTCAGGCATCGTCGGCCATAAAGGCTGCAATGGCTCAACGAATGTGGTGAGCTGAAGGTAACTAAACAAGTCAAGGTCTTGTTCAGCATAGGGAAGTCAAAAGATGAGGTCTTATGTGATGTCGTACCAATGAGGGCATGTCATCTCTTGTTAGGCAGACCTTGGCAGTTTGATAGGCGTGTCACCCATGACGGTTTCCTGAACCCTTATTCATTTTGACTACGGGGTGAACCTATAACACTCCTCCCTTTGACCTGCAATTGCCTGCTCCTTTGACACCTGCTCCTTTAATGCAGTGAGAAAGGGAAGATCTTGGTTCTGGTTCTTGTGCCACTGCCTCGAACTCGACTTCTGCCAAGCACCTCGCACGGTACTGCTAGGATTGGTTGTAAAGAGAAAGAGTGGGTAATGAAGGCGGAGGCACCACTCACCGCCGGGCCCGAGAACCTTTGCTTGGAAGCATTCCCCTTCTTTGTACCACCTTTCCGCGGAAAGCGCGCTAGTCTTTTTTGATCTTCTTGTAGAGGGGTGGGAAAGATGGAAAGAACAAAAGCGAAAGAAGCCCGCATTCCCTCTCTTCTTTTCCCCCTCCTGCTGGAGGAGGCCTCGTTGTAGACCGTTGGCTTCAACTACTTTTGCTCCCGTGCGGCATAAGAGGAGCAAGCGTCTTCGTCAGACTTCGTTTTCGCTCCTCGCTTTGCTTTTGTTCAATTATAAAAAAAGAACTTTGATGGAGATTTGTAGCATCATTCAAGTAAATACAGATTGAGATCGTAGAAACATGAGCTTGTAATATAGCTACACCTAATTCAAGACCGGTTAATGCAAGAACTATAAATAAAGGACCAAGATCTCCTATGAAATAGAAAAGATCATTCATACATAGCATAGTCCAAGCGAATCCACTTAAAATCTTTACTGAACTATGACCGGCCATCATATTAGCAAATAAACGTATTCCTGAGCTTAATGCGCGAAAACAATGAGGGATTAGCTCAAGGAGTACTAAAAAAGGTGCTAAGGGTAGTGGCACTCCTGCGGGTAATGAGAAACTTAAAAAATGAAGCCCATTTCTTTGAAATCCCACTATAGTAATACCAATAAAAAGAGAAAATGAGAGACCTAAAGTAATGAGAAAATGACTTGTCACTGTGAAGCTATAAGGTATCATACCCTGGGGATTACGAAATAACGAAAAAGTAAAAGTGACCGAGATGCGAGGGAAAAACTTTTGTTTCACATTTCCGGAAAGACCACCTATTTGTTCGTTTACCGGGTTTAGCACGAAATCATAAATAAGCTCTACCGAGGATTGCCAAGCATTTGGTACTGAGTTTCCTCCTCCCTTTTTTGTAAGAAAATGAACCTGAAGTAGGACTAGACTTAGAGTTAGCAGCATAAACAAAGAAGGATTTGTGAATGAGAAATACAAGTTTCCTATATTCATAGGAATCAATGGGAGAATGGCAAATTGCTCAAGCGGGCTGTTGGGCGTAATCGTAAGAAACACTTTGCATTTCATCATCCCTGTAGTTCCGCTTCTTGCTCTCCAAATTAGGAAAGACTTGTCGGAAATCGCCGGTTGGCTTAGTCCAACCAAAAAAGACATGGGACTCTCTTTCTCGACTGGTTAGCAAGCAAGCGGAGGCGATAGGGCTTCCTCTTTAGACTCCGAGGATCGACTTTCTTTGTCGGTCGTAATTGTTCCAGGGCTCTCTTGCTCGCGTAGGTCTAGCCGGAGCAAGCGGAGGCTCGAAAGCCGGAGCAGCAAGCGAGAAAACGGAGAGCGCGCTAGCGAACGAGAAAACTACGCGCGCACTAGCGCGCGTAGGCTTGAGAGCCAGCAAGCGGAGGCTCGAAAGCCGGAGCGCGCTAGTGCGCGCGTATAGAGTCCGCATTGCTTGCTGCGTAGGCTTTCTATTAGAGCCTCCGCTTGCTCTCTTGCTCGCTCTGGCTTTCTCGCCTCCGCTTGCTCTCTTGCTCGCTCCGGGTCCTTCCTCCCCTCCGCTTGCTGGCGCTGGAAGCCCTACGCGAGCAAGCGAGCAAGCGGAGGCTCGAAAGCCGTAGCAGCAAGCAATGCGGACTCTATACGCGCGCACTAGCGCGCTCCGGCTTTCGAGCCTCCGCTTGCTCTTTGGCGCGCTTCGGGTCCTTTCTCCCCAGCAAGCGGAGGCTCGAAAGCCTCCGCGCGCTAGTGCGCGCGTAGTTTTCTCGCTGGCTCTCAAGCCTACGCGCGCGTCTGCGCTCTTATAAACGCCGCGCGCTCAGGAAGGGTCTTTTGAACTTCAGAAGTGCGCTCATACGTATAGAGTCCGCTTCGTTCGCTAGCGCGCTCTCCGTTTTCTCGCTTGCTTTCTTGCTCGCGTAGGGTATCCCCGGAGCTTGCTTGTAGTTTTCTTGCTAGCGCGCGTAGGCTCGATAGAGTTCGCTTGCTCTTTGGCTCGCTGCGGGTCGTTCCGGACCTTCGCTTGCTCCCCGGAGCTTGCCAGAGAGCAAGCGTACGGGTCTATTCGTTTCTCCCCAGCAAGCGGAGGGTCCGAAGGAGAGCGCGCTAGCAACAAAACTACAAGCAAGCGAGAAAACGGAGAAAGCGATGCGGACTCTATACAAGCGCGCTAGCGCTTTCCGTTTTCGAGCCTACGCTTGCTAGCAACCGAGAAAACAACAAGTACGCTAGCGCGCGTAGGGTCTACCCAGCAAGCGGAGGCTCGAAAGAGTACGCGCGCACGAGAGCAAGCTCCGGGTCCGAAGGAGAGCAGCAAGCAATGCGGACTCTATACGCGCGCACTAGCGCGCTCCGGCTTTCGAGCCCTAGCTTGCTCTTTGGCGCGCTTCGGGTCCCCTTTCGGACCTCCGCTTGCTGGGGAGGAAGGACCGTAGGCGAGCAAGAGAGCAAGCGAGAAAACGGAGCGCGCACTAGCGCGCGGAGGCTTTCGAGCCTCCGCTTGCTGGCTCGAAAGCCGTAGCAGCAAGCGTAGGCGCTGGAAGCGAAGCGCGCCAAAAGAGCAAGCGGAGGGTCCGAAGGAGAGCGCGCGTCTGCGCTCTACCTTTTCTCGAGAGCGTCTGCGCGCATACGTATAGAGTCCGCATTGCAGGCTCTCAAGCCGGAGCGCTTTTCTCGCTAGTGCGCTCTCCGTTTTCTCGAGAGCGTCTGCGCTCGTAGGCATCGCTCTTTCCTTTGCCCTTCTCCCCGATTTTTGCCCTCTCACTAGTGATTACTCCCGATCCGAAGCACCCCTTTTCCATTCATAGAGAGATCCAATCGTCAAAATCAATAAAAAGGCCATCATGGACCAAGATCCAAACGGATCAATCTTGTTGGGAGGTACTGCCCAAGGAAAGAAAAAGGTGACTTCCGGATCAGGGATAATAAATAAAATGGAAACAAGATAAAATCGTATATCGAAACGACTTCTGGCATCACCGGAAGGATCGAAACCACATTCGTAGGCCGACAATTTCTCTGGATAGGTCGAACTATTGGAAGAAAATGGAAAAGGAACACCGAGTAGGATCAAAGAAACTAGCGGACTGATCACTAAATAGATAGAAATAGGTGCAAATTCTGACATTACCACAGCTCACTTGCTTCTTTCGCTCCTTGCTGGCGGAGCGGCATACCGGAAGAAAATGGAAATAGTGTCTTCTCGTTGGTCCTTCGTTCGTAGTGGTCATTGTATAGTGAGAAAGTGAACCCTTGCCTTTAGATGAGAAAGCCCTCTTTTGAAATCAAATCCCCTAGCAAAAAAAAATAGGAAATGCTACAACCCATTGTTGTTCTTTTGACGATGAACCACGCCTTCGCTATCGCAAGAATATAGCGATCGAAGAGCTATCGCTCAGCGCTGCTTCGCGTATTACGAAAGCCGTATTTCTTGCCCGAACGGGGCATGCTGCAAGAGCATAGGTGAGTGGTAAGCGTAGAAGGCGTGCCCGAAGGGCAGCGGCAGCAGTGCGGTTCCAAGTGCCGTTGCTAGATTGAGATCCGCGGGGTGGCGGGGACTTCGACTGCCTTGTATCGGGTGAAGAGAAGAGGGTGGTAGGCTTAGTAGGGCTCGAACCTACAACATAACCGTTATGAGCGGTACGTTTTACCCAATTAAACTATAAGCCCCTACGGAGCAAGCGTAGGCTCGAAAGCCGGAGCAGCAAGCAGAGGTCCGAAAGGACCCGAAGCGCGCCAAAAGAGCAAGCGTAGGGTCCGAAGGAGAGCAGCAAGCTCCGGTCCGAAAGGACCCGGAGCGAGCAAGCGAGCAAGCGTAGGCTCTAATAGAATAGAAAGCCTACGCAGCAAGCAATGCGGACTCTATACGCGCGCACTAGCGCGCTCTTTCGAGCCTCCGCTTGCTCTCTTGCTCGCGTAGGGTCGTTCCGGACCTCCGCTTGCTCTCTTGCTCGCGTAGGGTCGTTCCGGACCTCCGCTTGCTCTCTTGCTCGCGTAGGGTCGTTCCGGACCTCCGCTTGCTCTCTTGCTCGCTCCGGGTCGTTCCTCCCCTCCGCTTGCTCTCTTGCTCGCTCCGGGTCGTTCCTCCCCAGCAAGCGTAGGCGCTGGAAGCGAAGCGCGCCAAAGAGCAAGCTCCGGGTCCGAAGGACGAAGCGCGCCAAAGAGCAAGCGGAGGCGCTGGAAGCGAAGCGCGCCAAAGAGCAAGCTCCGGTCCGAAAGGACCCGAAGCGCGCCAAAGAGCAAGCGGAGGGTCCGAAGGAGAGCGCGCTAGTGCGCGCGTAGTTTTCTCGCTGGCTCTCAAGCCTCCGCGCGCTAGTGCGCGCTCCGTTTTCTCGCTGGCTCTCAAGCCTCCGCGCGCTAGTGCGCGCGTATAGAGTCCGCTTCGTTCGCGTCTGCGCTCTACGTTTTCTCGAGAGCGTCTGCGCTCATACTACCTTTTCTCGTTCGCGTCGGATTCTTGTTTTGTTGCTAGCGCGCTACGGCTTTCAGCGCCTCCGCTTGCTGGCTCACTTCGGGAAGAGCGGACGGAAAGAGGAGGCCTTTGTTCTATCTGCTTCAACCTCTTTCCCAGGAATGAACAATTGGAAAATGAAATTCATTATTTTCTATTTGATTCTTATAGATAGATATATCATATTCTATATCTATTATTAAGAATAATAATATAATTAAGCAAGCGGCCCTTTCGCGACTCAAACTGCCGGTACGCTTTCCGGCTCGCAACGACTCAAATGGGCGGGGGCTCTCTATTTGCTTGCAATGCCAGCAGCCTGGTGAGGGCTGGCTGTCTGGGGACAGGTGTTGGCAGGGCCTGCTGGGCTTGCTTCTCATGAGATTGGGTGAGGGCAACGGAAAGGGGCTCAACAACCGGGCGGACGGGGACCGTCGAAGAAGTGCCTCGACGCGCCGCAGCCACTACTTTGACGCCTTCCTTTTATGCTATTATGAACTCCACGGAACTTTCTCGATTCCAAGGCAACAACTCCTTTTGGAGCTGACGTAACAAACTACGCGAGCCTCCCAACGAAGCCAACATAAATCCTATCCGAATAAAAAAAAGAAAAGGCAGTTTCATTATGGTGGTATACCAGCCGCCTGTTCTGGAACTTCCTGTTCCAATCGAAGCATATAGATCCGTAAATGGATTTGTATGTATAGCCACTTCAGTCGTGCTCGTCCTTTCTCGAAAGTATCTTTTTTCTGGGAACATGGTCAACCAGAAATTATTATGTTCGCGATTCTTAATCCACCGATGCAGAAAATGCTCCAGTTTTCCATTCTCAAATGAGGCCGGAAAGCTTATTGGCAACAGGTCGGCACGAAGTGATTCATCATGTTCAAACATGAGCCGATCGTTCCTTAGGGACGGTTTATAGATAAGCAAATTCCCACAAATGGAATGAGAAGTGGGCCCATGTAAATGATCGAGACCTCGCAAACAACAACGCTCCTTCCCCATATGGAGTTCGGAACCCAAAGGCAATCGTTGAGTGAACTGTATCTTCTTTGTGTTAGTTGACCTAAGCCGCACCATTACTGCTGGGGTGGGGCTGGGCCTCCGAACCGTACGTGAGACGAGTTTCTGCCTCATACAGCTCGGGCCGAAGACCGGGGGAAGCTCGAAAACGGAAAGCGCGCTAGCTAGCAAAGCGGACTCTATACAAGCGCGCTAGCGAGAAAGCGAGAAAACTACAAGCGCGCTAGCTAGATTTACGTTTGAGAGCCTGCGAGAAAACGGAGCGCGCACTAGCGCGCTCTTTCGAGCCTCCGCTTGCTCTTTGGCGCGCTTCGTCCTTCGGACCCGGAGCTTGCCAGAGAGCAAGCGTACGGTCGGTCGTTCCTCCCCGGACCTGAACTTGAAGGTCCGGAAGGACCGTAGGCTTGCTCTCGGGCAAGCGTAGGCTTGAGATAGAAAGCCTACGCGCGCGGATTCTTGTTTTCTACCTTTGCTAGCGCGTGTAGGGTCTCCCCTTCGCTTGCTCTTTGGCTCGCTGCGGGTCGGTCGTTCCTCTCCGGACCTTCGCTTGCTCCCCGGAGCTTGCTTGCTCGCTCCGGCTTTCGAGCCTACGCTTGCTCTTTCGAGCCGCTTTCTTGCTCGCTCCGGTCTAGCCTCCGCTTGCTGGGGAAACCCAGCAGCTGCCGGTCGGGGCGGGGATAAGCTTGCTTCTGTTAGAGCTTATCCCCCCCCAAAAAACCGACCCTATAGCGCTAGCGCTTCGCGTTCTTTCTATTCCATCCCATTCCATTCCGGGATAGGCAGTTAATACTAATCTAATAAGCGAAGTAGTCGTCGTCTGACCAATTGGCTCGGACACCAGACCGCTCGTGCCCGCCCATTCTGTCTTGCCCTAAGTGGAATGGCTCTCTTAGTTACGCTGCACCCCGACCCGAGTCCCCACGTCTGCTCTTCTCCGCCCGCAAGCCAAGAAGTTGGCTTTGCCAACACAACGGGCCGTCCCCTTCATTCTATGCTGACCCCGGCCCCGGCTGGCTTTTTGGGAAGCCCGTTCCCACCGCGCTCACGGCCCGGCAGGCCAGCCATAGGTAGTGGGCATTCTCCCGTTCCCTGGTCAAAGACTTGGTTGGATGCGGGATTGACTCCACGAGGAGCGGTACGGACGTAGATGATCACGACCTCTCTTTTCGTACCGCTAGGGATGCTTAACGCCACTTCGCCAACTGGCGTTACCTGCGCTTTCGTGTCTCTCAGTGTGGTCAGCACTGGGTGTTTCCGAGCAGCGAGGCTGACACCCATTCGCATTAGTTCATCCAAAGTTCCTTACCCTTTTGCACGAATTATTAAACAAGCCATATTCCTCTCAAGGTTAAGGAGTCAACTGAGCATCTCAGCGGCGGGATTGAATACCCGGATCGAATCAGAGTTCACGCCGCCCGCCCTGAACAAATAGGAGGCGTGGGCCACAGGTCGCACATAAGCCGCCGGGTCGCACGACAGAAGAACACCCAACATACAGATGGACACTCCTCCATGTGAAATATTCATTTTCATTGGAGCTTTTTGGTAGTAGTCGTGACCAACAGCCATCAGCTGTCGGCTCGTTGGTAAGGCGAGAGCTTCAAGCCCGATTTCTGGTGGCACACCCCCCACACAAGCACCACCCGATGAAGGGGGGACGGGGAAAGCTACAGGCCCAAAACCTTTGACCCTTCTTTCTAAATGGGAGTGCCCGGAGCACCGCTCCGTGGGCTTGTCATTTCGTCCTTCCTCATTTCCCTTAGGCCGAAGTCTTTGGCCTTTCCTTCTCCGCGCCCGCTCACGCTTCGATGACCTATCGCGTGGTAAAGAGAAGAGAGTACGAAAGAATAGTAAACGGAGCACACCGCAGAAAGATTCTAAATATGAGAAGTCCCCCTTGGATTCGAGAAGAAGGAAATGCAGAACGAGAACGAAACGAAATGAGGCCTTTCTAGCTCTAGTTTCGGATGACCTTCTCCCAATTATGTCTGGTAATAGAATAGAGCGGCTTGCTCTGACCAAGACTCCACTTATTGAACAGGATTCTATGGAGCGTATGAATTTCCTGGAATGTAGATAGACCAAAAGAGGGAATGAAGGGATAGGAATAGGAATTAGAGTTCCATTGGAAGAAGGGGCACCCGTGGGAGCATCTCTACTGACGAACCATTTCAATAGTACGGGTGCTGCCGTGCCACGAGGCACGACCATGGAAGTAATGAAAAAGAAAAAGTTATGTAGTTGGACCATCTGCTCTATCCGTTCGAGTTTCGCTTCTCTAGAGAAGATGAGACGCTAAAAATGAAAGTGTTCGCAACGCATACCGAAAGGATACCAATGTAGCCGACCATTAATGACTAGTTCGAACACCAGGAGCGGGATGAGAAGGATCAGACCGCTCTTAGAAAGATAAAACAAAAGCAAGCGAGAAAGCAAGCGTAGGCGAGAATCGAAAGCCGTAGCAGCAAGCTCCGGTCCGAAAGGACCCGAAGCGCGCCAAAGAGCAAGCGTAGGGTCCGAAGGAGAGCAGCAAGCGTAGGCGAGAATCGAAAGCCTACGCAGCAAGCGGAGGTCCGAAAGGGGACCCGAAGCGCGCCAAAGAGCAAGCGGAGGGTCCGAAGGAGAGCAGCAAGCGGAGGCGCTGGAAGCGAAGCGCGCCAAAAGAGCAAGCTCCGGGTCCGAAGGAGAGCGCGCGTCTGCGCTCTCCCTTTTCTCGAGAGCGTCTGCGCTCTTATAAACGCCGCGCGCTCAGGAAGGGTCTTTTGAACTTCAGAAGTGCGCGCATACGTATAGAGTCCGCATTGCAGGCTCTCACGCCGGAGCGCTTTTGTCTAGCGCGCTCTCCGTTTTCTCGTTCGCTAGCGCGCTCGTAGTTTGATCGCTTGGAAAAGCCTAACTTCTCGATTCCAGACTGGACCTCCACGGCCCGGGACAACTCTTGAACTTGGCGAGAAAGAGCCGACCATTCGGCTTCAGGTAATGCCGGGCTGCTGCCAAAGCCAAGGACCATCTTCTAACGGCGGGGGCATTCTCTCCTATTCCTTCTTCTTTATCTTTGTGCTGACTCGGTCAAACCCTCAGTAATAGTTTGTAGCATCTCAGTCATCTGCTGTCTCATCTCCGTTCTGAACTCATTGAAGTCATTCTGCCACGGCTGTGCCATCTCTGCCTTTCCTATGGATCCTTCGCTGCCCTCGTCTCCCGATTCCACAAGAAGGACCGTTCCTTTAGTCCTTGGCCTAACAACCCTTAAAACTGACTACAATAATCTCCCATTCTCATCCCCTTCCGGGAGGGAAGGCCCGAGATCTTCAATCTTCCACTGGATTAGCTTTCTCGTTGGATGAGCATTTAGTCTCCCTCTAAAGGAGCTTGTTAAGCATGGTCATCACTACAGGTTTAGATTTGGACTCCTGAGAACTTTACCAAAAGCCTCTTTTCCACGACATGATGGCTTCAGCGGGTGGACTGAGTTGTAAAAAAATATTACCCATCGTCACGTATTGCGGGCATCTCCAAGTGAAATGGTCTTCATAGCGTAGAAAACAGCGCTGCCAAGATCATCAGTAATTGGGACCATAATGGCCATGAAGAGTTGTTCCGTCAGTGGCAAAATAAGGAGTAAGAAGAGGCTGGCCCGGCAACAACCCCATATGTAGCTAAAGTCTCATTTTAGGTAAAGAAAGCCCGTAACAGCTAATCGTATGATGAATGTATTTCTACGGTGAATCGTGGTCGTGGACCCTTCCCTGCTCCCTCTTTTTCTACAAGAGTTGCAATCGCAGCTTTCATTTTAGTCGTACATGCAGTCGGCACTAGAATATGACTACCTCTATTGATTGAAGACTTTTTCTTGATTTGCGATAGTGCCAACCCATCGTATATATCGTCATTAAGGATATGCGCTTCGCTCGCATGCAGGACGTCAGACGATCTCGGTACTCTAAACGAAATTCAAGCGTGTGAGTGGGTCATAGGCCTTAGTACCTACCTATATCAGACAGCTTTAACGGGCCTTTTGACAAAAGAGAAATTGCCTTCTCTTCTAGCCCCTCTCTCTCATAACAGAAGAGAGCTACTACAGGGGAGGGGGAACTCTTTCTAGAGGAAGGGATTCGTGTGCTAAGCTAGCCTGCCTAACGACCGAAGCACCTATGCTTGCTGCCAACACTCCACTTTCGAAAAGATCCTATTACTCAGGTCTAGTGTTAAAGGAAAGGGAAGAGAACATATTTCCGTCTATGATACAAGCAAGCGTAGGCGTAAGCTCGAAGGCCTACGCGCGCTAGCGCGCTTTACGTTTGATCGCTACTCAATAAAGGAAAGTACAGCATAAGTCCAATACGACATACTCCCTTATTTGAGTGATTAGACTAGCTCTTGGAGGGGGACATCCTTAAGTAAGGAAGAGTGGGTATAAGGGATTAGACTCTTTTTGATCCCCAGCAAGCTCCGGGGAGGAACGACCGTACGCTTGCTCTCTGGCAAGCTACGTGGAGGAACGACCGTACGCTTGCTCTCTGGCAAGCTACGTGGAGGAACGACCGTACGCTTGCTCTCTGGCAAGCTACGTGGAGGAACGACCGTACGCTTGCTCTCTGGCAAGCTACGTGGAGGAACGACCGTACGCTTGCTCTCTGGCAAGCTACGTGGAGGAACGACCGTACGCTTGCTCTCTGGCAAGCTACGTGGAGGAACGACCCGTAGCGCGCTAGCAACAAAACAAGACGACGCGCGCTCCGGCTTTCGAGCCCTAGCTTGCTTGCTCGCTCTGGCTTTCGAGCCCTAGCTTGCTGGGGAAGAACGACCGTAGGCTTGCTCTCGAGCAAGCTACGGCTTTCAAGCCGGAGCGCGCTAGCAACAAAACAAGAATCCGCGCGCGTAGGGTCGTTCCGGACCTCCGCTTGCTCCCCAGCAAGCGTAGGGGAGGAGGAACGACGACCCGGAGCGCGCACGAGAGCAAGCGGAGGCTTGAAAGCCGTAGCGAGCAAGAGAGCAAGCGAAGGCTAGAACGGAGCGAGCAAGAGAGCAAGCGGAGGCGAGAAAAGAAAGCCGTAGCAGCAAGCGGAGGCGAGAAAGCCGTAGCAGCAAGCGTAGGGGAGGAAGGACCCTACGCGCGCTAGCAACAAAAGACGACGCGCGCGTAGGCTTTCTATCTCAAGCCTACGCTTGCCCGAGAGCAAGCCTACGGTCCTTCCGGACCTTCAAGTGAAGGGGAGGTCCGGAACGACCGACCCTACGCGCGCCAGAGAGCAAGCGAAGGGCACTAAGGGAAATACAAAAAGGGCAAATCTAGCTACTACACTACCTTCCTCCCCGCTCGGTGTCCTTATCGAAGGAGGCCTCACTAACTCACTTTGACAGCTCAAAGGAAGGCTTCCTTTTTCGCTTTTTGTGCGCTCATTCCTTCCCTAAAATCAGCAACTCCGGACCGGAACTCCAACTCATAGCTGCAACAACAACGAGGGCAATCCTTTAAATCTGCCCAACCCTCTAGTTGTACTCAGGGAAATAGTGAAAGGGCTATCTCGGTAAAACAGAGGCCCAAAACCCGGCCAAAACTGCAACCAAAACCATATAGCGTAGATGACCACTGAACCCGTAACTGAAAGATGGGACACGGATAGGAGG